CAATTCAAAAGTGGGAGAAGGCTTTTTACTAATGAATCGATATTCAAAATCATTCCATTCGGAATCCCTTGCTTTATCAAAGCGACGGACTTCTAAATTCTCATAGGGCCCCCCCGGAATTCCTTCCAGAGCCTGTTGAATAATTTTTAGGGATTCCGCCATTTCACTGATTCGTACTAAATAACGAGCTAATGAGTCTCCTTCTTTTTGCCATTGGACTTCCCAATCGAATTCATCGTAACACTCATAATGATCAACTTTACGAAGATCCCATTGCATTCCGGAAGCTCGTAGCATTGGTCCTGATAAACCCCAATTTATTGCTTCCTCTCCACCAATAATGCCCACTCCTTCAACTCGTTCCAAAAAAATGGGATTCCGCGTAATAAGCTTTTGATATTCAACAACTCCTGTTAAAGAATAATCGCAGAAATCCAAACATTTATCTATCCAGCCATGAGGTAGATCAGCAGCTACTCCCCCAATACGGAAATAATTATGCATCATTCGCATACCTGTGGCAGCTTCGAATAGATCATATAGCAATTCCCTCTCTCTGAAAATATAGAAGAAAGGAGTCTGTGCACCGATATCCGCCATAAAAGGCCCAAGCCATAACAAATGAGAAGCTATACGACTCAACTCCAGCATAATGACTCTGATATAGCTGGCTCTTTTAGGTACTTGAATATTTCCCAATTGTTCTGGTGCATTTACCGTTATTGCCTCTGTGAACATAGTAGCTAAATAATCCCAACGTGTTACGTAAGGTAGATACTGTATAATTGTTCGGTTTTCCGCAATTTTTTCCATCCCTCTGTGTAAATAACCCAATACGGGTTCACAATCAATAACATCTTCACCATCTAGAGTAACGATGAGTCGAAGAACACCATGCATTGATGGGTGGTGAGGACCCATATTGACTATCATGAAGTCTTTTCTTATATCCGGTACAGTCATATGTTTTCTTCCCCGATTCATTATTTCATGAATTGCTGAAAACGAAACGAGGTTCATCAAAATTCAAGATCTAATAAAGCAAATAATTCAAACGAATTTTCAAATTAACGAGTTTTTGGTTCCCGAATATCCAACTGACCAATTAATTCTTTATAACGTACTCTATTTTTCTTTGACAAATAAGCCAGTATACGTTGACGTTTTCCCAGAATTTTCCGCAGACCTCTCTGAGATAAATAGTCTTTTCTGTGCAATTCCAAATGTGAAGTAAGTCTCCGTATCTTATTGGTGAAACTGAATACTTGAAATTCAACAGACCCTTTGTTTTTTTCTTTTTCTTCTTGCAGAATAACTGAGATGAATGAATTTTTTACCATAAAAAGAATTCTTCTCTCTCTCTCTTTTTTTTCTTTCTTTTCCACAGATATGGATTTTACCGATCAGGAATAATAATAATGCCAGTCATTTAGATCTGGTACACACAATAAAATAATCTGGATTTATTCATAGACTACTTTCTATCGAATCCAATTGAAAATTGGATTCGATAGAAGGAGATGGTACATTTCTACACCCACAAAAGGGAATGATTGGGACTTAAGAAAATTCTGCCGATTCATTCCTAGATCCAATTGATATGATACATCATTGAATCAGTATCATGTATCAGAATCTAATGTAACACAACGTGTGTGTACATTTGTATACCTTTATATACCGGATATGACACGTGATATAGATATATAGGAAATCCACCATCAACTAATTCTGACTCGTGGATACATATGTATCCTTGACATACTGAAACGACTGCCATTATTGGTATCAAACCAGTAGCGATTCATACAAGCTAAATCTTCTAATCGATAATTGGGCCAAAGAAACAATTTGAATTGGATAAATTTATTTATATCTGTATCAAAATGCTTGTCCTCATCCAAAAATTGCACACAGTTCCTTACGTTGTTGCCATTGAAAAATACTGAATTTCTATTCACAACATTCTCATTCTCGGAATTCAAACAAATTAGAATTCTCAATTCTCTACGACGTCTAGGAGATGGAATATTTTCAGGAACAAGCAAAGCATAATTATTTTCATCTCCATTCACAAGTACCTTTCCATGTTGTGCAATGGATCTATCGAAATAATCTTCATCAACATATTTTTTTTCTCGGCGTATTCGATTAGTTTGGTACTTATTCTTATGGACCAATGAAATACTTATGGTTTGATACATAATCCATTGTCCATCCCATTTTATAGACAGACGAACCGGTTCGATAATCAATATTCCCTTTTTTATCAATTCTGTAAGAGTTAGATCCTTCTGAATCAGCATTACATCCAGGCGCATTTCTCCTCTTTGAATAGAGGATATAGCAATTTCCCTTGGATTTATCAGCCTAAGCAGGAGACAATATACCTTGATATTATTGAGAATTCTTTGATTCAAAGGATCATCCCATCTCAATTGAAAAAGCAAATACCTTTTCAGGAAGAAATCTAGTTCCGCTCCCTTATTGCTCTTGGATTGTCTTTTCTTTCTACGTTTTTTAATGTCTGATTCCGCGGAATCTTTTTCAAGATCTTTTTGTCGGTTTCGTGGATCTGATCCAAGATTCCCTTGACCCAGCTGTTCTTTTTCTTCTTGATTTCGATTCTCTAATTCAAGATATTCTTTTTGATTAGATGATAGACGAAGATCCTTTTTTGGATTTCTGTTGATGTTTTTATTTTCGTTTTCATTTCCATTCAAATTGAAAATAAGTAATTTGATTGGTATGATCCACGGTTTAATCTTATATGCATCATAAAGTAGCACAAATTCTGAGAAGAACCAGGGTTCTAGATTCGATATGGGACGATGTAGCATTTCTTCATTCATTCCCATCCAATCAAAAAAAAACCTTTTTTTTTGATTGGATGGGTTGATTTCTTGATGAATCGTGAGATAAAAAAGATCTTTCTTATCAATTATTTGATAATCATTAGTCCCAGTCTTAGTATTTTTATTAATGTTGGTTCCAGTATCTATATCGGTCCAAGTCTCAATATCGATATTCTTTCTAAGAAAAAAATTGAGAATTCTCCACTCCAAATATTTTCTATCCGGATTTTTCCCCGTATCAATAATAGACCCTTCCCCTAGATAATCATTAATAGCTATACCCCCGGGTACATAAAATGATTCGGGTTTAGGCATGTTGTAATTATATGGAATCTCTCGGTCTCCATTTACTTGGAATGGCGATCCATAAATATATGAGTCCTTCCTGTCTTCATAATGAATATATTTATGTGATAAAAGATCATATCTGTAGTGTTTTTTAAATTTTTCTTTTTGACTCGGTAATGAGTTCACTACATAATTATTTTGTTTCTCGTAATGAATTAATTGGTCTTTTTCTTTTTCATATGAATCTTTTTTTGAGTTTTTATTTTGAATCATACGACGTTGATTGACTCTATTTCGCCATTTTTGCGGTACTAATTTAGACCATCTAGTCTGAGATAAATTGTATTGATAATGACCCCTTAACCAATTTTTCCATTCATTCATTCCAGAATTCGGACGTTTCTTAGACCTTGATTTGGCATCCAATATTCCTCGTGTTCCAAAATGGTCCTTTATTCTATCCTTAAGAAAAAGATATGCTCCGCGATATTTAAGTACAGATCTCAAGTAATACTTATTAATAATTTGGATTTGTGATAAATTGTAAAATACATATGCTTGGGACAAGGAAGATAAGTCACAATAAATCTGTGATTTATTATTACTAATATTAGAAAGAGACTTTTTTATAGTCGAAATAAAGTGAATTGCATTTTGATTTGTTTCATCAATTCCTTCTTTATTTCTTTCATCATTGTAAATGTCTTTGTCGATAATTTTTTTTGTTGATTCAAATTCAAGGAAAAGTTGTGCATTTATTCTGGGAATATTAATGTTACATAGAAAGATATCCATATAGATTCTTTCAATGAAAGATTTCATAAAATAGTGCCATTTACGTATTAATCGGGCACCTCCTCTTTTTGATATCTGCCAAATATGTTTCTGTGATTCCGATCTTTTATCATCACAACCTGTCTCGTTAGGACTAATCTTTCTATTTGGAGTTAGAAATATTTTTCTCTTGTCTTTTGTAATCCTTTCTATTTTATTTCGGATTATGGTTGTCCTATCAGCCAGATCCTTCATTTTTTTTTCTGTCAGTGAATAATTTGTCCAATCCACAGATCTAATTCGAATGATCGATTCATGGTTAATCTTATTACTAATTATAGAATCTTTTCTATTTTCATTTGGTTCATATACTTTCCTCAATCCAAATAAGAAAATTGGATTTACTTTTTCAAACTCTTTTATTATTCTTTTTATAAATAGAACTGTTTTGAGAATCCATCTTGTTTTTTCTTTTAAGACCCTTAGAAACCATTTTTTTCTTTCTCCTAAAGCTCTTAGAACTAGAAAACATTTCTTTTTCACTTTTATAATTTTTTTTTCGAGTTCTTTCCAAATGGGGTCAAAAAAGGAAGGTCGTTTTCGGGGAGAACCAAAAGGTAGTTCAGTTTCCATCCCCCAGACTGTTAAAAAACCAAAATTTTCTTTTTTTCCTTTCTTTTTCATTCGATCTCTATGATCGAATCCTAGCTTAGATCTGTGCCAAGGTTTCAGACAGAAAGGAAATAGGATCTTTATTTGAATACCGTCTGTTAGCCAGTCTTTCGGAAATTCTGTTTCTGATAATTGAACACCATTATAGGTGCATTTAACATGCATTTCTCTATTCCACTCCTTCCAATCCTCGTACCACTCGGGGAATTGAAATAATAACATACGGCCGAGATTTTTAGCTATTATCAATGAAGGCAATACGATGTATTTTCTAAGAATCGATTGTGTTACTAACATAGAACCTCTTATTGTTTGAGCAAATAGAATAGTATCCCAATTTTCTGCTATTGTTATCCGTTCATTCTCTTCCTTTTTCTCCTCCTTTGTTTTTTCCTTTTCTTTTGCCTCTTT